TATAAGTATTAATTTTGTATTCCAGAAGAAAAAGGACTCGAACCCTTAACCTTTGGTTTTGAAAACCACAGCTCTAACCTAATTGAGCTATTCTTCTTTAACTTTTTAGGAAGTAATAAAATAAATTTTTATAAGTGAATGTTTTATATAAAAAAAAAATAGGATAAATTTGCTTTGTATTAGGTAACAAAAAATTGTTATCTAAAATTTCAAAGTGAAAGTAAGTTTGGCTTTTTTTCCATTTAAAAACTAAATTTATTATTTTGTAGTAAATAAAAAAAGTAAATTTATTATAATTTAAAAAATATTCTAAGAATATTTTTTAAATTATAATAAATTTACTTTTTTCAAAAAACTTGTTATTGCTATAAACAATTTTTATATTTATCTTTTGATTAAAAAGCCATTCTTGAACTAAAAAACTTGAAAACATTGTAAAATTATTTACATTAGCAATAAAAGATTTTATTTTATGTTTTATAGTTTTTTTAAGTGGAAATGTATTATATAAGTATTCATCAATAGTATCATACTTATACAAACACAGTAAACTGGCATGTAACCTGGATTTGTAATGAATTTTTGTTTTCATAAATTCTATAAGTATTAAAGTAAACTTTAATGGAAATAACAGGACTCGAACCTATAACTTCTGTACGCAAAACAGTTACTTTACCATTAAATTATATTCCCTACTTTTTTAAAATATATACTTAATGAAGAGAGTAGGATTTGAACCTACGAAAGTTTAAACCAACAGATTTACATTCTATCGCTTTAAACCACTCAGCCATCTCTTCTTTTTTGTAATAATTAAAATATGTTTTTAAACCTTAAATAAGGGATATAAAACAAAAACTTTTTTAGTTGATTATAAAATGTAACATTTGTAGACTAAACATCATACCTATTTTTCTATTTAATATACTAAAACTAGATAACGACAATAATATTAAGTACTATATCTTAAGTTTGTCAGAACATTAGGATTTCCTTTATAAAGTGTAGTAACTTGCAAAAGACCTCTTACACGTGAAAGTTGTTCTTCTTGAATTACTTGGAAATCCAACCTCCGTTGAGGATCTCTCATATCGTAAATAAGTTTATTAGAATCTACTCCAAAAAAGCAAAACATACGAACAAAACGAATATGATCTTCTCCAACAGATCTCGAATAATCTAACAAATGGCAAATGGTGCTTAACTGTTCTAAAGAAAAAGGTACCAAAGCACTTAAACATTCAAAAATAAAAGGTCCAATAGATATAAAACAGGCAACACTTGAATCAAAGCAGAATAAACATCTTCTAAAGGAGCATTCGACACAGATTTAAGAAGAGGTGCAATTTTTAAGTCAATTAAATTTAAACTGATAATAATGACGATCCGATAGATAAGTTTTACAAAAAAGATATGTTTCCAGCTGACCAAGTTCTAAACAAATTCTAACAACATTTTCTATTCCTTCAATAAAGAGGTAATTCAGGAGAAAGTTGCTCTACCTGATATTCCGGAGAATGAACCATCTGATGAAGAGGACTAGAAATGTCAGATCTATCTGAAACTTCAGAAAAGATATGATTAGGTACAACAGAATCTTCAGGCAAGTTATTATTTTCAACTTGTTTTAAATTTAAGGTAGGTTTAGGTCAAAGTATGTACACGTTAAAAAGAAGAGAAGCGACCAATGCACATATTGATCATTCAATTGTAAAAAAAGTTGTTATATTTGATGCGTTCATTAATAATATAGTTTTAGATGTTCGTACAATGAATAGAATATTTTTCCTGAAGTTAATATTGAGTATTAAAGTAATTTATTTTAAAATTTTATTACATTTATAATGCAAAATGTGAAATAATAAAAAACGATTACAATAACCCCCCCCCTTCCATCCAGGGTAATATATATATATAATGATTATTAAAGTAATATAATGATTATTAAAGTAATATAATGATTATTAAAGTAATATAATGATTATTAAAGTAATACGTACAGTGGTTGAAAATTTGAAATATAAAATAGTTTATGTATCCTTTAAACATATATACTAAAGAAATCAAATGACGTGTGTTTTATTGTATTTTAAGTCTAATAGCGTCGCTTTTTATAGTTTTTTATTATATCGAATTAATTTTTTTATACGAAATATACCCATTTATTAGCTTTATACATAAAAAATTTATTGCAACACATATAACAGAACTATTTGATTCTGTATTTCAAATAAGCTTTTTTACAATTTATATAAGTTCTTTTCCTTTAGTTTTTTATCATTTTTTATCATTTTTTTCTAATAGTTGGTTTACTTATCAAATTTATCTTTTTAAAACTTATTTTTATTTGTATTACTTTACCATTTTAATGAGTTTTATCTTTACTAATTCTACTTTACTTCCTAAAACTTTTGAATTTTTTACTCAATGAGAAATACGTCAATCAGACTCGTTATTACAGCTAGAAATAAACACTCGAATTTATTCTTATTTAATATGAACTGCAAAAGTACATAACTTTATAAATTTCTTTTTATTTCTTTTAACAATATTTTTTTTTATAGGGATGTTATGTGTTCCATCTTTTAAATTTTATAAGTTTGTAAAAAACTTTAAAAAACAAATGTGGTTTCTTTTAACTTTAGTAGCTTTCATTTTTTTTAGTAGTGATTTTCTTACACAAATTGTAATAATTTTACTTAACATATTGTTGATAGAACTGCTATTTTTTATTTCCTGCTTTCGTTTTGTACATATCAAATTTCTGGTAGCTCAATTAGGTTAGAGCAGTTAGCTGTTAACTAATAGGTTATAGGTTCAAACCCTATCCGGAAAGATTTAGGTAATTAACTCAAATTTAGGTAGAGTATTTTATTTACATTGAAAAAGTTATTGGTTCGAGTCCAGTATTACCTAAAATAAAAATATTATTAGATGCCTACATTAATCCAAGTTTTAAAAAACCAAAGAAAACCAAAGAAAACTAAAAAAAAAGTCTCCTGCTTTATTAGGATCGCCACAAGTCAAGGGTGTTTGTTTACGTGTTTATACATGAATCCTAAAAAACCAAATTCAGCAGATAGAAAAGTAGCTAAAGTTCGTTTGACTAATGGCCGTTCCGTCATAGGTTATATTGGAGGAGAAGGGCATAATTTACAAGAACATTCTTTAGTATTAGTTCGAGGTGGTAGAATTAAAGATTTACCAGGTGTTCGTTACCATTTTGTTCGAGGAAATTATGATTTACATTCTGTTTTTAAACGTCGTAAAGGCCGATCTAAATATGGAAATAAAAAAAATTATAAGCTCTTATAGTTTAATTTGGTTAAAACATTATTTTTTCGTAATATAGATGCGGGTTCGAGTCCCGCTAAGAGTATAAACACGGGATGGAGTAATTCGGTAAACTCATTAGGCTCATGACTTAAAAATTGCGGGTTCGAGTCCCGCTCCCGTATTTAAAATTTAGCATTATGAAAAATTGAAAAATAGTTAAAACTGAAAAAAATATAACTCTTTGACGTAATCTGAAAAAAAGATCAAATTACAAAAAGTTATGTTTAAATTCTGCTTTTACGGTAACGTACATTAAACATAACGCAACAATAAATTTTATCGAAGCTCATTTATTATACATAAATTTAAAATTTTTTTCTCAAATTTTAGTAGAAGAAATTGGTGTTTCTTCACTCTTTTATTACTGATTGAAAAAATATAACTTTAAGTTTTATTAGGGTAGTAAATAATTTTCAAAAATAGTTAAAAAAAAATAAGAGTTTGATCCTGGCTCAGAATGAACGCTATTGATTAGCTTAACACATGCAAGTCATTTGATTTATGGCGAACGGGTGAGTATCACATAAAAATTAATCTTAAAAGTTAAGATAAGTTTATGTAAGATTAGGTCGTTGAGTAACTAATAATTCTTTCAAGCCTATGATCTTTAGCTGGTCTTTGAGGATAAACAGCCACATTGGAATTGAAATACGGTCCAGACTTTTGAGAGGCAGCAGTGGGGAATTTTGGGCAATGAGCGAAAGCTTGATCTAGCTAAATCATATGTGTGAAGAAAATTAGTAATTGTAAAACACTGTTGTTTTAAAATAATGATAAAATAACAAAATTAATAAAGTAGTCCTGGCTAATTTCGTGCCAGCAGCCGCGGTAAAACGAAAAGGGCAAGCGTTATTCAAACTTATTGGGCATAAAGAATACGTAGGCAGAGAATTAATTACTATCTAAAACTAAATTTTTATTATTTAAATTTACGTTAAAGTAATTCTCTAGAGTTTGATGAAAAGATTATAGAATTTCAAATGTAACGGTAAAATGTGTCGATATTTGAAGGAATCTCAGCAGCGAAAGCATTAATCTGGATCAATACTGACGCTGAGGTATGAAAGCATAGGTAGCGAAAGGGATTAGATACCCCTGTAGTCTATGCCCTCAACTATGAATGTTATTTTTTGGGTTTATTTACCAAAAAAAAATTAATATGTTAAACATTCCGCCTGGGTATTACGATCGCAAGATTAAAACTCAAAGGAATTGACGGGGACCTGCACAAGTAGTGGAGCATGTGGTTTAAATTGATAGTACACAAGAAACCTTACCAATTTTTGTATAATAGTTTTTACACAGGTGTTGCATGGCTGTCGTCAGTCCGTGCTGTGAAGCGTTTGGTTTATTCCAATTAAACGGACGAAACTCTTTTACATTTTATTTATTTTAATGTATATAACTAAAGATATTTTAGAAGAAAAAAGAACAACGTCAGGTCCTTATGACCTTTATAAATTGGGCTACTTTCATGTGCTACAATAACATTTTCAATCAGCAGCGAAATGTTTAAGTTATTGCAAATCTAGTAAAAAGTGTTATTCAGATTATTCTCTGCAACTCGAGAATATGAAGTTGGAATTACTAGTAATCGTGTATAAGAATGTTACGGTGAATTAGTTTTCAGGTCTTGTACACACCGCCCGTCACGCTATGGAAATTTTTTTATCTGAAGAAGTATGATATTAATTGTTATATTTTTATGGCAAAAAATAAACTGAAGTGAAGTCGTAACAAGGTAGCCGTAGGGGAACCTGTGGCTGGAAAAATAAATTTACATTAATTACTACCCTACCAAAATTTGAATGTCTAAAATGTTGAATCAAATAAATTGCATAATATTTTCAACTTTATTGTTTCTTATTAGTGTCCTCGGTATTTTCTTAAATCAAAAAAATATTTTAATTATGTTAATGTCATTAGAAATGATGTTTTTAACACTTGGTTTTAATTTAATTTCTTCTTCTATTTATTTAGATGATGTAGCAGGACAAATTTTTGCTCTGTTAATTTTAACAGTAGCAGCAGCTGAATCTTCAATTGGATTAGCTATTTTGGTAATTTATTATAGAATTCGAAATATAATTACTATAGAATTAATGAATTTAACTAAAGGTTAAGTTTGATTAAAATAACGTGGGTTTTTATATAAAAAGCATTTAAAAGAAATCTTGGTAAAGAAGTATAGAACGTCGCGCGACGAAACGTTATAAGGAGGCATAGGCCTGTGATTTGTAAATTTTCTTCGGGAAACTGTTGTTTATTAAATTAAATTGTGGTGCGAATTGAATCATCTTAGTAACACTAAAAAATAAATCAAACGAGATACTGTAAGTAATAGCGAATGAAAACAGTTTAGGCTTAATAATTTTATAAAAATTCTTTGAATTATAAATTACCCAAGAAGGTTTAAGTCCTGTAAAAGTAAAAAAAATTATAACTTTAAGTACTACGAGTAACTTGTATGAATATGGGAGAACCGCCTTCCAAGCCAAAACAACTTTTTTAACCTATAGTGTACGAGTACCGTGAGGGAAAGATGAAAAATTCCGTTTAGGATTAAATTAAAATTAAAAGTTTAAATTGAATGCTTTACTTTTTGAAGTTTTATTAAACCCAAAAAATAACAAAATGCCTTTTGCATAATGAATCAGTAAGTTAATATAATATAGCAAGCTTAAGTAATTGTATAAAGGCGTAATTTAAGTTATATTTATTAAACCTGAAGTCAAGTGATCTAACTTTAAACAGGTTAAAAATTCAGTAATATGTTTTAGAAGACCGAACTCGTGTATGTAGCAAAATACTGAGACGATTTATAGTTAGGGATGAAAGATCAATCAAACTTGACGATAGCCGGTTTTTCACGAAATGTATTTAAGTACTACGTCAATAAAAAGTAAATTGTATGTATAGTAAAAATTAAGTGAGGAGGAATTTATTTACTAAACTTAGTTTAACTTCAAATTATAGTTTAATTGTATATTGATAGACAGTCTTTAGGCGATAAGGTTTAAAGACAAAAAGGAAACAACCTAAATCATTTGTTTAAGGTCTTGAAATTATAATTTAGTGTAGAAAATCTTTATATGAGACAAATAACTTAAATAGGCTTAGAAGCAGTCTTTTATTGGAGAAAGCGTTTTAGCTCATTATTACTCTACAAAGATTTAAAATAAAGGAGGCTTAAAGTTATATACCGAAACAATGAATCAGTTTTTGCTGATAGTAGTGAAACGCTCTGTAAATTATATTATTAATGAAAATTAAATAAAATTTAATCAGAATTGCTAATGCTGATATGAGTAACGTAAACTATGTGTACTAAAATCATAGTCACCTATTACTAAAAGATTTTCAACATAATTTTAAGTATGTTGAGTTAGTCGGTCCTTAAGAAAAGAGCGAAAGCTGCATTTGAAAGGTATTTATTCCAGTTGTATACAACAAGTTAAAAATTGTTGTGTGTAGTTTATAAAAAATAACAAAATTCTTCTGGTTAAAAATTATTGTTTTTATTTTTATAAAACTCAAGAAAAATTTGCAACAGTTAAATATATTGACCGTATTTAATCCGACACAGGTAAGTAAGTAGAAGATACTAAGGTGAATGGGAGAATTAAGTTTAAGGAACTTGGCAAATTTTCTTTGTAAGTTCGCGATAAAAAGTGTCATGTTTTGTAACATGATATCATAGAATAAAAAGTAACGACTGGTTATCAAAACCACAAGACTCTGCTAATTAGTTAATAAAATGTATAGAGTTTGACGCCTGCCCAGTGCTTAAAAATAAATTAATATATGTTTATGCTTATATTATAATTATAAGTAAACGGCGGTTCTAACTATAAGAATCCTTAGGTAGCGAAATTCCTTGACGGGTAAATTCCGTCCTGCATGAATGGTGTAACGATTGCTTTACTGTCTCTAACTTAAATCCAGTGAAATTACATTACCTATGAAAATGTAGGTATTTTGCAGTAAGACGGAAAGACCCTAGATCCTTTACTTTAATTTTGTATTGAAAAAATTTACTGTTTTATGTAGTTTATAAGTGGAAATACTAAAAAATATTTAAATGAAATACCACTTGAAACATTAATTTCTTCTTTATTTATTTTTAGAAAAATAAGACAGTACAAAGCCGAAAGTTTACTTGGGATGAGGACCTCCTAAAATGTAACGGAGGTGTACAAAAATAAGTTTTAGTTATTTTTACTTTGTAAATTAAATAACTAAATGTGTAATGACAACAAATTTATTTGACAACAAGATTGATAAATCGAGTTGAGATGAAAGTCGGTCATAGTGATCCGGTAAATATGTGTGGAAGTTTTACCGCTCAACAAATAAAAGGAACTCTAGGGATAACAGATTCATCATGGTTAAAAGATCTTATTGATGCCATGGTTTGATACCTCGATGTCGACTCATCTTATCCTGGACTTGAAGCAGATTCCAAGGGTCTAGTTGTTCGCTAGTGAAGAAGGTACGTGAGTTGGGTTCAGAACGTCGTGAGACAGTTCGGTCCCTATCTGCTGTAAGTAAGAAAAGATAAAAAATTTATTTTTAGTACGAGAGGATCAAAATAAATTAACCACTAGTCCATTGATTGTTAATGCCAATAGCACGTCAATTAGCTACGTTAGTATTAGTTTATACACTGAAAGAATTAATTGTGTAAAAACATATTTTTCCTTTTCAAGAACAACCTAAGAGATTATTAGCTAGATCGGTTTACAATATTTTTTAGTAATAAAAATTGTAATTAAATACGAATATTGTTCATAAATAAACCCACGTTATTTTAATCAAAAATAAATATATTAGTTTAATGATGCCACGAAAAATAAATCCAAAAAGTTTTAGACTTGGTTTATTTCAAGTTTGAAATAATACATTACAAATTTATGGTAAAAATTTAAGTTTATATAATCAACTTTTTTATACTAAATTACTAGTGGAAAATTATATTGCTTGTTTATCTAACTACGATAAGGGTATATTTATAAATATTAGTAAGTGATTTCTAAATGTAAATACTGCAACTTTGTTAGTAAACTTTATTAATGTAGATCCACTACATTTTAAAACCGTTTATTTAGATAGATTGTATGAAAACTTAAAGTTTTTAAAAACTTTAAATTTAAAGTTTTACTTAGTTCGACATTTTAGTTGGTTAAATACTTCTAGTTTTATAAGTAGTTATATAAAATACAGTTTTAATAAAAACAAAAACTTTAAAGATATTTTAAAAGAAGTAATAAAATTACTTTTTTTTCAAGTATCTTCTAAAAAATTTTTTTATAATAATAAAGGTGTTACTTTATTGAAACTTACAGGGTTTAAACTTGAAGTTTCTGGATGTTTTGGTAGTAACAAAAGCCAGATGAGTAAGGTTTTAAAGTATACTAAAGGTAAAATATCTTTACTTAAATTAAATAGTTATGTTGAGTACGATTGTATCCAAATTTATTCAAAATCTGGTATAAATAGTTTTAAAGTTTGATTGCTTTATACCGAAAAAAATTAATAACATGTCTTTTTATTTATCTAGTAAACGTCATAATTTATATAAAAAAAATTTAAATCATAAATGTCACATTTTAAAATTTTGTTATTTTGGTATAAAAGCTGTTAATTTCGGTATAGTAACTAAAAACAAAAACATTTTTTTACAGAAATTGTTAGACAAACAAATAAAACTAATTTCAAAAAAATTTTATGCAATAAAAATGTGAAACTTAATTTCTATGAACTCAACTGCAACTGTTTTAAATCCTGAATCTAGAATGGGTAAAGGTAAAGGTAACATATCTACGCAATTTTGTTATATTAAACCTGGACAAATTTTGTTTGAGTTTTCGGGAATTTCAAAACAACAAGCAATTCAAATATACAAGTGTCTAAAATTTAAATTACCTTTAAAAATAAAAATGGTAAACTTGTTGTTTTAAGGATAGGAGGGAGAAACTTAAAGGTTGAGTGTTAGTTTGTCGCACTAAAAGTTGCGGGTTCGAGTCCTGTTTCCCTCGCAAGTTTTTTAACTGATTTAATAAGTGTAGTACAACTATATAATTTTTATGTTAACATTTTTCAATAATTGAATTTTTCGTTGAATTTTTTCAACAAACCATAAGGATATTGGAACTTTATATTTACTTTTTGGTACATTTTCTGGTATATTAGGTGGTTTTATGTCACTTTTAATGCGCATTGAACTGTCCCAACCAGGAAATCATTTTTTTCTAGGAAATCATCAAGTATATAATGTTTTAATTACAGCTCATGGCTTTTTAATGGTATTTTTTATGGTTATGCCAATTTTGATAGGAGGTTTCGGTAATTGGATGATCCCTATTATGATCGGAAGTCCCGATATGGCTTTTCCTAGACTTAATAATATTAGTTTTTGGTTACTTCCTCCTTCTTTGTGTTTATTACTTTCTTCTGCTTTAATAGAAGTTGGGGCAGGAACTGGTTGAACAGTTTATCCTCCTTTAAGTTCGATTCAAAGTCATTCTAGCGGAGCAGTGGATTTAGCAATATTTAGTTTGCATTTAGCAGGTATTTCTTCAATTTTAGGAGCAATAAATTTTATTTCTACGATAATAAACATGCGTAATCCTGGTCAAAACATGTACAGAATGCCTTTATTTGTTTGATCTATTTTTGTAACGGCATTTCTTTTACTTTTAGCAGTACCTGTATTAGCAGGTTCCATTACAATGCTTTTGACTGATCGAAATTTTAATACATCTTTTTTTGATTCTTCGGGTGGAGGAGATCCTATTCTTTATCAACACTTGTTTTGATTTTTTGGACATCCAGAGGTATATATTTTAATTTTACCCGCTTTTGGTATAATTAGTCATGTTATTTCAACTTTTTCACAAAAACCAGTTTTCGGGTATATTGGAATGGTCTATGCACTGATTTCTATTGGTATCTTAGGATTTATTGTGTGAGCTCATCATATGTATACGGTTGGTTTAGATGTTGATACAAGAGCGTATTTTACTGCTGCTACTATGATTATAGCAGTACCTACAGGTATAAAAATATTTAGTTGAATAGCTACAATGTGAGAAGGCTCTATTCATTTAAAAACCCCTATGCTTTTTTCGATAGGTTTTGTATTTTTATTTACTATTGGAGGTTTAACAGGCGTTATCCTAGCAAATTCTGGTTTAGACATTAGTTTACATGATACATACTATGTAGTAGCTCATTTTCATTACGTTCTCTCTATGGGAGCAGTATTTGGTATTTTTGCAGGATTTTATTACTGATTTGGAAAAATTACAGGTTTACAATATCCTGAAGTATTAGGTCAAATCCATTTTTGAGGTACTTTTATAGGAGTTAATTTAACATTTATGCCTATGCATTTTTTAGGTTTAGCAGGTATGCCACGCCGGATTCCAGATTATCCTGATGCGTATATAGGCTGAAATACAATTGCATCTTTTGGCTCGTATACATCTTTTTTTAGTACATTATTTTTTTTTTATTTAATTTATACATCTTTAACAACACATCATGTTTGTATAAATTCTCCTTGAAACTTTGAATCTAAATTGTTGTCAGGGTCTAATACTATAGAATGAGTGGTTGTGTCTCCTCCTGCGTATCACACTTTTGAAGAACTTCCTTTAGTTTGTGAAACAAATAAAACTTAAAAACTTGTCAAGAAGTTATGTTAAAGCTTTTTTTATTTACTATTAAATACTTACTTGTTTACTTTTTTTTCTGTACCTTACAGTTTTCTAAATGCGATGCGCCAGAAAATTGACAATTATGGATTTCAGGATCCGGCAACGCTATAATGGAAGGTATTGTGAATTTACACCATGATTTAATGTTTTTTTTATGTGTTACATTAATTTTTGTAACTTGAATGTTAATACGCACATTGTGACATTTTGAATGAACTAAAAATCCTATTTCTTCTTCTTTAACTCATAATACTTTAATTGAAATTGTTTGAACTACAACTCCTGCATTAATTTTACTTATAATTGCAATCCCGTCTTTTTCGTTACTTTATGCAATGGATGAAATTATATCTCCTGCGATAACAATTAAAACGTTAGGACGTCAATGATATTGAAGTTATGAATATTCCGATTATATTAATGAAATAGATGAAGTTATTTTTTTTGACAGTTATATGTTACCTGAGGATGAACTTGAACTAGGTCAATTGAGATTACTAGAAGTAGATAATCGAGTAGTACTTCCCGTTAATACACATATACGAATTATTGTTTCTGCAACTGATGTTCTACATAGTTGAGCAGTTCCTTCTTTAGGTGTTAAATGCGATGCAATCCCCGGTCGCTTAAATCAGGTTTCTGCATTTATAAAACGAGAAGGTCTGTATTATGGTCAATGTAGTGAGTTATGTGGTATAAATCATGGATTCATGCCTATCGTAGTTGAAGTTGTTTCACTTCCTAATTATATAACTTGGATTTATAACAAACTAAACAACTAAAAATTATGAGAATTTCTTTTTTTCAGTTTTTGATACTTGTTACATGTTTTTTTTCACTTTTTTGCTTTAAACCATCATACTTACGTACTCTTTTAAATAAAATAAACTATTTTTGAAAATCAAAAAAAATTCGTTAAAATGATTTCCCTATTAAAAGTTTCTAAAATTTTTCAACGTCATCCATTTCATCTTGTTGATCCAAGTCCATGACCTTTTATAGCTTCAGTATCTACTTTTTGTTGCGCGGTAGGTTTAGTTACGTATATGCACGCATATAAATTCAGTAATTTTATTTTAATTGTTAGTTTTTTTACTTTAACTGTAGCAATGTTTACTTGATGGCGCGATATTGTACGCGAATCTACTTTTGAAGGACATCATACGGGTATTGTACAAAAAGGTTTACGATATGGGGTTTTTTTATTTATAGTATCTGAAATACTTTTCTTTTTTGCTTTTTTCTGGGCTTTTTTTCATAGTAGTTTAACACCCACGGTTGAAATTGGTTCAATTTGACCCCCAAAAGGGATAAAAGTTTTAAATCCTTGAGAAGTTCCTTTTTTGAACACATTAATTTTACTTCTTTCAGGATTTACTGTAACTTGAGCTCATCACGCTATAATTTCTAACTTTAGAACACAAGCAATGTTAAGTTTAATTTTAACTATTTTTCTAGCTGTTGTTTTTACTAGTTTTCAAGGTTTGGAATATAATATAGCAAGTTTTAGATTATCTGACGGTATTTACGGTTCCACATTTTATATGGCAACAGGATTCCATGGCTTTCATGTTTTTATAGGTACCTTATTTTTATTTGTATGTTTATTACGTTTGATAAAGTATCAACTAACTCAACAACATCATTTTGGATTTGAAGCGGCAGCTTGATATTGACATTTTGTAGATGTAGTTTGATTATTTTTATTTGTTTCTGTTTATTGGTGAGGTGGATGTTAAAAGATTTAAAAAATATGTTTATTAGATATTTTGTTTTACTTACTTTGGTACTTTTAGTACTGGTATTTCATGGTATATTACTTCTAAATGAAGAAACTTTAATACTAATTTGTTTTACAATTTTTTCTTGATTATTTAATCGGAATGTAGGAAATTCAATTAAGAAAAGTTTAACTGAACGTAATTCTAATATTAAATTTACTATATATAATTCTTTAAAAGAAGTTACTTTTTCTTTAAATATTATAGTAAATACTAAACACAAATTTTGAGAACTATTTTATAGTTTTAAGATTTTAGTAAACCATTATTTAAAACTTGTAAATTTAATAATTTTCTATTTTAATAATCATAATATTCAAGTCTTAAAATTACCTTTTCCTAAACGTTTACAATTTATTTTCAAAATAGAAAATCAAATTGTAAAATTATTATCTTTAATTTTAATAAAAAAAATTCAAGGATCAGTTGAATTAAAACAGTTTTTTGTTTTTAAATTTAATGATCCTCATTTTTTATGTCAATATAAAATAAATATACAAGAGTATATACAAAGTATAAAGTTATAACTAATTTTTGCTTTGCGAATGTAGATAAAAAGGTATATCGTTATTTTTCCAAATTAAAATTGCGGGTTCGAGTCCCGTTTTTCGCTAATTATGGTGTGTCGCCAAATTAGGTAAGGCGTTAGCTTTTGATGCTATCATATTGTAGGTTCGAATCTTACCATACCAGTAAAAACTCGCTTGGTGAAATTTAGGTAAACACGATGGATTTAAAATTCATTCTTTTTAAGTTATTGGTTCGAGTCCAATAGCGAGTATTTATAACAAATTTAAATAATTTTATTATGCGTATACTTAAACAACCTGTTGTGTCAATTTTTAATGATCATCTTATAAGTTATCCGACCCCTGTAAATATACATTATGCATGAAATTTTGGTTTTCTTTCTGCTATATGTTTAGTTATACAAATTATAACAGGAGTTTTTCTAGCTATGCATTATACGCCGCATATTGATTTGGCATTTGTGAGTATTGAACATATAATGAGAGATGTAAATTTTGGTTGATTATTACGTTATATACATGCTAATGGTGCATCAATGTTTTTTATAGTGGTGTATATACATTTATTTAGAGGTTTATATTTTGGTTCATATGTTTTTCCTCGTCATTACGTTTGAGTTACAGGCGTACTAATTTTTTTTTTGATGATTATTACAGCTTTTATAGGTTATGTTTTGCCATGAGGACAAATGAGTTTGTGAGGCGCTACGGTAATTACAAATTTAGTTTCAGCTGTACCTTTAATTGGAAATTCTATTGTTTCTTGATTATGAGGAGGTTTTTCCGTTGACAATGCAACGTTAAATCGCTTTTTTAGTTTACATTATTTATTACCGTTTGTATTAGTTGGAGTAAGTTTGTTACATTTAGCAATTTTGCATCAGTATGGATCAAATAATCCTTTAGGTATAGATTCTTCTACTGATAAAATATCGATGTACCCTTATTTTATTGTAAAAGACTTTTTAGGCTTGCTTTTTTTTATAATATTTTTTTCTTTCTTTATACATTTTTCTCCTAATTTGTTAGGTCATGTAGATAATTATATAGAAGCTAATCCAATGATTACTCCAGTTCATATTGTTCCTGAATGATACTTTTTACCATTTTATGCTATATTACGTAGTATTCCTCATAAATTAGGAGGTGTTATAGCAATGATATCTTCAATTTTTATTCTAGTTCTACTTCCTTGAATAGTTAGTATTGAAATTAGAAGTTCACGCTTTCGACCAATTTTCCGTTTTTTCTATTGGACTTTCTTGACTTCTTGCTTTATACTGGGTTGAATTGGTGGAATGCCGGTAGAAGAACCTTATATTTTTATAGGTCAAATTGTAAGTATATACTACTTCTTTTATTTTATTTTTATTTTACCTTTATTGGGTAGACTAGAAAATTTTCTAATTAAGTTTACAGTTTATTAAGATTCTTTTTTATCTTTGTGGTATTTTGTCAAAATACCACAAAGATAAAAAAGAATAATATTTATAGGTAGGGGGACTCGAACCCTCATAACTTTATAAGTTATTAGATCCTAAATCTAATATGTTTACCAATTTCATCATACCTATTCAATTATTGGTAAATTTATATACTAATAAGTTTAGTATTACCTTTTAAATCTCGTACCAGTTGCTTTGAAATTAATTGTTTTTTTACATTTGATTTCTGATGCATAGTTAAGACAATAACACCAACCATAGCAATTAATAAAATAAATCCTGACATTAAAAATATAAAACTATATTTAGTGTATAAGACATTACCTATAATTTCTATATTATTTAAATTGTCATTTTTAAAAATTCAGTTAACTCAGAAGTAAGTAGTTTGTAATGTATTATCTAAAACTTCAAAATTTATACTTATAGTTACAAAAATTTGAAAAACAAAGGTACAGATAATTGTAAAGCTTAAAAGTATAGTAAACCAAATATCAAGTTTTGTAGTTACAAATTTAATATTAAGCATCATAACTACAAATAAAAAGAGAACTGCAATTGCTCCTATGTAAACGATAAGTAAAAGAAATGCTAAAAATTCTGCGTTAAGTAATATTAAAATGCTGATTACATTACAAAAGACAATAACTAAAAATAAAACAGAATATACAGCATTTTGTAAACTTATTAACATAATTGAAGAAATAATTGTAAAGCCAGAAAATAAGTAAAATAAATAAAGTTCGTAGTTCATAGTTTTTGTTCGTTAAAAAGGCGAAAAACGGGACTCGAACCCGCAACTCTTAGAATCACAATCTATTGTTCAGCCAATATCGAACTCCTTCCGCCTTTACAATTATAATGCGAAAATAACTTAAGTTTAGGTAAAGTGTAACCTTGCCATGGTTAAAATTGCGGGTTCGAGTCCCGTTTTTCGCTCAACAGTAAATTTTTTTAAGAAGTTAGTATTTTATACTTAATTGAAGATATAGCTTTGCCCGGATTTAAACCTTTAGGACATACTTTACTACAATTCATAATTGCATGACAACGAAATAGACGCATTTTATGATTTAAAAAATCCAATCTTTTAGTTGTGTTAACATCTCTAGTGTCGATGATTCATCTATATGCTTGTAAAAGTATCGCAGGACCTAAATACATATTTTGATTCCACCAATAACTAGGACAACTAGAAGAACAACAAGCACACAATATACATTCATATAAACCATCTAGTTTTAATCTATCGTTCTTAAACTGTAAAAATTCTTTTACTAAAAACGTATCAGACGTATACAACCAGGGATTTATAGATTTATATTGAGCATAAAAGTTTGATAAATCTGGTACTAAATCTTTTATAATATACATATGTGGCAAAGGATAAATTGTTATGTACCTTCCATTATTTTTTAATGCTTTTAAACAAGCCAAAGCATTTAATCCGTTAATATTCATTGCACAACTTCCACAAATACCCTCACGACATGAACGTCTAAATGTTAAAGTTGAGTCTTGAATATTCTTTATTTGGATTAATGCATCTAAAACCATAGGTCCGCAATTTTTAAGTTTAATAGGATATATAGTAAATCAGGGATTATAATGAAAATAAGGATTTCATCTATAAATCCTTAAAAATTTGTTAAAAATTTTTCTTACTGATAAACTTATATTTAAATTATTGCTACTATTTAAAAACATATTAAAAAAATAGTTTATTTAAAATTAAAACTTGAAATATAATTAGAGTTATTCATACAATACTAACCAATTTATTATGATTATAACTAAATAAGTTGAAGTCTCATATTATATGACGTATGCCATTAAAAAAATGGTATAATAAAGTCAATAAAAAAAGAAAAGTCAATAAAAAAAGAAAACCAAAATTTGTGTTTCAAGAAAAACAAGGAAAAGATATTCACCAAATATAAAGTTGAATAAAATAAAGGGTAAATCCCAAAAAAGCTGATAACAATATACCTGAAATTCTATGTCATATTGAAAATAAAGAAGAATTTTGTGTTAAATAAATAGTAAAATGGGGTGAAATAGGTTTATTGAGTAATCTCATAAAAATGTATGTAAAATGAACTGATAAATTGTCTAAAATGAGATTCGAACTCATAACTCAAGAATTTTCAATCCAATGCTCTACCCTTGAGCTATTTAGACTTTTTGGATTTATTTAGGGTAACAGGACTCGAACCTATAATTTCTTGTACCCAAAACAAATGCATTAACCTTTATACTATACCCCAACTTCAATATTACTAGATTTTTATGTAAACATAATTAAAAAAGCCATCATCAAAGCAAATAAAGCAACAGCTTCAGTTAAAGCAAAACCTAAAATTGTGTAACTAAATAACTGCTGTTTTAAAGAAGGGTTACGAGCATAAGCCATAACTAATGAACCAAAAACAATTCCTACACCAGCACCTACGCCAGTTAATCCTATTGTTGCCAAGCCAGCACCAATCATTTTTGCGCTTTGTAATGTAATATTCATACTATATTTTATTAGTTTTAACCTCTCAAATAACAAAGCTAGAATCGGACTCGAACCGATATTTTAAGATTTGCAATCTTATACATAACCATTTTGTTATCTAGCTTACATAACGAAAGTAGGACTCGAACCTACGATTTATGGATTATGATTCCAATGTTCTATCCACTGAACTATTTCGTTACTAAATGTATCTTTTACTTTTTTTACGACAACCATTATGAGGAAAAGATGTTAAATCTTGTAATGAAAGTATTTTCAAATTAGATTGTTGAAGCGTTTTAACAATTAAGCGTTTTGATTTGCTTAAACCTTTTATTTTTATATGTAAAAATAAAAGATTATTTTCACATATATAACGAATTAAGTAAATCATTGAACTACAAATTAATGAAGGTGTTGTTTTTTTTAAATTTAAAGATTTAAAAGAGCCTACAGAAATATTAAATAAAACATTACCTTTTAAGTCTGTTAATAAATATATTACATTGTTTGTTGTAAATAAAATAAATACAATAGCTGTTTTTTTAATTTTTAATTGCATACTTCAATTAGTTTTTTAGCTTAACAAATTAAGGTTCTCACATTAGTAATATACTCAATAGAAATAAAACTACATTCGAATTCAAAATGGGATCGGGTATTAATTTTTTATTCTTTAAGTTAAGCTAAACTTTATATGTTACTCTCATTCTAAAGCTCCCTTATATCATTCATAAAAAAAGCCAACAAGTAATATACTTAAAAAAGTTACCATAGTTCAAAAACCTAATAAAGGTAAATTATTTAAAACAACGGATCATGGAAATAAGAAACTTATTTCTAAATCAAAAACAAGGAAAAGAATAGCTACTAAATAAAATCTAACATCAAATGTTGCCCTAGCATTATCAAAAGGATTAAAGCCACATTCGTAAGCACTTGTTTTTTCTTGATTTGATTTCTGATACACTAAAAAATAAGACAAAAAAAATACAATAAATGAAAGAAGTATAGAAACTAATAAAAACAATAATATATTATAATATTCTAGAAGTAAAAGATTCATAAATTTTTTAATAATATTTAATTAGGAAGCCAATCTAAGCTTAACAATATACCTGAAGTTAAAAGCACTCAACTTAAAGATAAAGGAAGAAAAATTTTTCATCCTAAACGCATTAACTGATCATAACGATATCTAGGAAATGATGCTCTTACTCAAATAAAACCAAACAATAATAATGTTGTTTTAAAACTGAACCATATTATAGGAGATATTCAATATAATAATAAAAAATTAAATGGAGGTAATCAACCTCCAAAGAACAACAAAGTTGTTAAACTACACATCAAAATCATGTTTGCATATTCACCTAAAAAGAACAATGCAAAACCCATAGCAGAATATTCTACATTATAACCTGCAACAAGCTCTGCTTCTGCTTCCGGTAAATCAAAAGGAGCTCTGTTTGTTTCAGCTAATATGGAAATATAAAATAAAATTAAAATAGGAAAAAAAGGAATTACATATCAAATTAACTGTTGAGCTAAAACAATTTGTGTAAGATTTAACGTACCTGCGCAAATAAAAATGTTGATTAAAACAAGTCCAATAGAAACTTCATATGAAACCATTTGAGCAGCAGAGCGTAGTGCTCCCAAAAAAGCGTACTTTGAGTTACTTGATCAACCTGCAATAATGATTCCATATACACCTAGTGAAGAAATTGCTAATATGTAAAGCATACCTAAATTTATGTCAGAGTACACAATACCTTCGTTAAATGGTAATACACACCAAGAAGTTAAGCTAAAAAAAAAAGTTATTATAGGTGCTAAAATAAAAATTGTTAAATTAGCACTGGAAGGTAAAATGGTTTCTTTAGTAAACAATTTTAAACCATCTGCAAGCGGTTGTAACAGACCAAATACCCCAACTACATTAGGACCCTTTCGACGTTGCATAGAAGCCATTACTTTACGTTCAGCTAAAGTCATATAAGCTATAGCAATTAATAAAGGTAGTATTATAGCAATGATTTTTAAAAAGATATAAAACATAGACATATATTAAACATTTTAAAAAAGTAATGAAACGTTTGCTGAAAAAACAAGAAAAAGTTCTAAATCCAAAAATAAAAAAGTAGATAAAGTTATAAGAAAAGATAAAAATACAGAATTTAATTTATTAAGTGGATAAAGAACTAATAAATGCAAAGTTTTGTCAAAATGCATAAGTTTTATTAATCTAATATAATAAAAACAAGCTATACAACTCATTATAACAGAAAAAAATGCTAAACTGTATAAGTTACTTTGTAATGCAGTTAACAAAACAAAAGCTTTAGAAAAAAAACCTAATAGAGGAGGAAGACCTGCTATAGAAAATAGTAATAATGTTAAAGAAAAAGCTAACATTGAATTTATTTCAAATAAAGAAATTATATCTTTTATATAACGTACTTGGTAATGAACAGGAAAATAGTAGTAACGTAAGTTTATTAAAAAAGAAAAAGTTCCAAATGTTAAAATTATATATGTTAAAATATAAAATATTATACTAAAAATACCTTCTAGTTCACCTGTGCTAAAACTTAGTAAAATAAATCCTACGTGACTTATAGAACTATATGCTAAAAAACGTTTTCATTTTTTTTGTGAAAAAGCTCCAAACGTACCTACAAAAATAGACAAATAAGTACAAAAGAAAGTAATTTTTTGCCAAGAGTAAAAAAAATCATAAAAACCTAAGAAACAAAAACGTATAAATAAAATTAGGACCGAAAATTTAGGAAATATAGAAAAAAATAAAGTCGATGATGTAGAGGAACCTTCATAAACATCAGGAGATCAAATATGAAAAGGAGCAGAACTAATTTTAAATAGTAAAGAAATACACATAATTAATGAACCAAGTACAATTCCTGAATTCAACACAGTGTCAGCAAGCAATAATCCACTGAAAAGTTTTGTATAATCATCAAAACTTGTTAAGCCTGTTAAACTATACAAAATGGAAGACCCAAATAATAACAAAGCTGAAGAAAAAGCACCCAAAATAAAATATTTTAAACCTGACTCAGTAGAGAACTCAGAAGTACGTTTAAAACTCGCTAATATGTAAAGTATTAAACTTTGACACTCAATAAATAAATACATAGACAGTAAATCACAAGATTCTGTTAAAAAAATCATAAATACAATAGCTAGTAAAGATAAAATTCAGTATTCAAATGAGTTTAATTTTTCATATAATGTATAAAATAACGATAATGAAATTCAAACAATAAAACTGATTAATAAAACCAACTTAATTTTATGTGTGAAAAAGTTATACATTAATAATTGATTTCAAATAAAAGCAGTACAATTTAAAGAAAAAAATAAAATTAATATTGAAACTAAAGTTATTTGGATACATAAACAAGCAATGTTAAAATTTACATTTGGATAACCTTTTTCAAAAGAAGTACTAAATAAAACTCCATAAATAAGTAAAAAATTTATACAAAGTAATATATAAATTTCTGAAAAAATTAAACAAAAGTCATAAATAGAAATAAACATTTACTTTTTTTATTACAATAAAAAATCTAAAATTAAATAAAGCATTTTAAAATTTAAGAGACATAAAAACAACAAGTATAATCTATAAGTAATTTTATCATGGATATAATCACTAAAAACTGATTCTAACCCTAACTTTAAATGAATTAAAAGTACACTAAAAATTAAAATTACAATCTCAAAGTCATAAAAAATACTAGGCAACATTAATAAGCCAGAAAATCGAATAATTCATCAGTATAATTTAAAGAAGAAATTAATATTTGACATGATATACTTATGTTTTTTCAATATAATTTAATTGTTCAATTAAATTAAACGTAGAAGTATGCAATTCACTTAAAATAATTTCTGGAGAAACACCAACTCATAAAATTGGCACTATGATTGAAATTAAAATAAGAAATTCTCGTCGAGAAATATCTTGAAAAACAGTAAAATAATTTAACTTTAAAGATCCAAACATTGTACGATTAAACAATCAAATAGAGTAAGCCGCACTTAAAATTGTACCCAAACCTGAAAAAATTGTTAAAAAAATACTTGATTGGAATAAACCTAAAAGCACTAGCAATTCTCCAATGAAACTACTTGTACCGGGAAAAGCCATGTTTGAAAACGTAAAAAATAAAAATAAAAACGTAAAAAGAGGCATAACTTGCACTAATCCACTATAATATTTTATTAGACGTGTATTATAACGATCATATAAAATACCAACACACAAAAATAGTCCACTAGAAATTAAACCATGGCTAAGCATAAGTAGTATACTTCCTTCAACACCTTGTAAAGTTAAAGTAAATATACCCATTGTTACAAAACCCATGTGAGAAATAGAAGAGTATGCAATTATTTTTTTTAAGTCTATTTGTCTAAGTGTTGTCAAAGAAGCATAAACAATGGCTATTAAACTTAAAGTAAAAATAAGAGGGGTAAAAAAAGTAGTAGCTACTGGAAACAACGTTAAAGAAAATCTTAAAAAACCATACCCCCCTAACTTTAATAATATACCTGCCAATATAACAGATCCTCCTGTAGGCGCTTCTGCATGAGCTTCAGGAAGTCAAATGTGAAAGGGAATCATAGGTACTTTAACAGAAAAACTAAAAAAAAACGTTAATCATAACAATAATTGTTTCTTTTCAGAAAATTCCGAATGTCACAATATTTGTAAGTCTGTCGTTCCAACTTGAAAATAAATAATTAAAATACCTAAAAGCATTAAAATTGATCCTAATAATGTGTATAGAAAAAATTGGAAAGCCGCACGAATTTTCCGTTTTCTCGATCCTCATACACCTATTATCAAAAACATGGGCATTAAAACACTTTCAAAAAAAATGTAAAATGTAAACAAGTCCAGCACACAAAAAACTTGGATCAAAAAAAACTCTAACAATAAAAAACATATTAAATATTCTTTTACGTAATGTGTGACAGAATTTCAACTTACAAGTGTACAAATAGTTATTAAAAAAGCTGTTAAAACAATAAAAAGTAATGATATACCATCAACACCAATAGTATAATATAAATTAAAGAAAGGCAACCAACTTAATGTGTAAAAAAATTGGAAAGAATCAAAGCTTGAATCAAAGCTAAACCACATTAATAAAGATAGTAAAAATGTGAAACATGAAAACCCCAACGTTATATTACGACAAAGAAAGGTATTTGCACTAGAAATTAATAACAAAGTTAAAATACCAAATAAAGGTATAATAGAAACGAATATTAAAATCATAATAAACTAATAAATTTTAAGCATTAATTCTTAAATAAAGACAAGAAGTATACAAAATATTCCGATTAAATAGGAGTTAAATTCAATATCAAATATAAGCCCAGGAACAAAAAGAGTAAAAAAAATAAGGAAACCGTATACTATAAAAAATATGTAATGATTAAGCTGACCTGTTTGAAGTTCTATAACTTTACGTGATAAAAAAGGAATTAAAACTGACATATTAAAAGGCCCAAGAAGTTCTATAAATCCACGATCTATATTTTTAAATGAAATTAAATAACCAAAAATTAGTAAGGGTTTAACTAAAAAAATGTTATATACTTTATCTCAATATCACTTTTTATTTAAAATAAAAGCGAATTGGTAAAAAAGTACGTTATACCTAACATTTTTATATAAAAATAAAGGAAAAATATGTAATAAGGTTACAAAAAAGATACCGAGGACACTTAAAAAAAAAGGCAATCATTTTATATGAATTAATAAAAATTCTGCTTCTAAAATATATGAATTCTGTGGGATAACATAAATTGATGTACCTCAAAAATTAGAACCTTGGCCTATAAACATATCTTTTGTTAAATAACCTATAAAAATGCTACCCAAACCTAAAATTAATAAAGGTAAAAGCATCAATAAAGAGGATTCATGCATTATAAATCATTTTATACGTACAATATTAGAATTATTCAAAAATGTTAGATATAATAAACGAAAAGAATAAAAAGCTGTAAAAAAAACGGAAATAGTGCCTAACCAACATGCAAAAAAACTATAAGATAAGTTAAAGCTAAAATAGCTCGAAACTTGAGATAATTCTAAAATAAAATCTTTTGAATAAAACCCGGTTAAAAACGGAAAACCAATTAATGACATAGAACCACTTAACATTAAAGAATAAGTTACAGGTAAAAATAAAGCTAAAGACCCCATACGACGCATATCTTGTTCATCGGTAGTTGCATGAATTACTGAACCTGCACTTAAAAATAATAACGCTTTAAAAAAAGCATGGTTTGATAAATGAAAAATACTAACATGATAATTGGATAAACCGCAAGCAAGAATCATGTACCCAAGTTGACTACATGTTGAATATGCAATTACACGTTTTAAATCATTCTGAAATGTACCAGTCATTGCAGCAAATAAAGCAGTTAAAGATCCAAATACGGTAAGAACGAATAAAGAAAAAGGAGCATATTCTAAAAAAATAGAAAATCTAATCATCAGAAATACTCCTGCTGTAACCATTGTGGCCGCATGAATCAATGCTGAAACAGGGGTGGGTCCTTCCATAGCATCAGGTAATCACATATGTAAACCTAATTGAGCTGATTTTCCTACTGCTCCAATAAATAAAAAAAATGTTATTAATGATAAGCTATGTACACTAACACCTAAAATATTACAATAATAATTTGAAAAAGCAGATGCACAAGCAAATAAAACATTGTATTCAACAGAATGAAAAGTACAAAAAGTAACTAGTATACCTAATATTAAACTAAAATCTCCTACACGATTAACAAGTAAAGCTTTAATGGCTGATTGGTTTGCCGCCAATCTAGTATACCAAAAGTTTATTAATAAGTAAGAAGACAAACCAACACCTTCTCAACCTAAAAATAATTGAATTAAATTATCCGCAGTTACTAAAACTAACATAAAAAAAGTAAAAATTCCTAGATACGCCATAAAACGAGGAACATGTGGATCTTCTTCCATATACTTTACAGAATAAATATGTACTAAACTTGAAACAACTGTAACTACAACTATCATTATGGATGTAAGGCTATCAAATAAAAATCCTCAATTCACCAATAAGTTACCTGTGTTAACTCAAGTAGATAAAGTTATAAAACAAGGTAAACCTGATAATCCTACTTCATAAAATATGAAAAAAGAGAAAAACATAGACAAAAATACACATATATTAGAAAGTAAAGAGGATCCGTAATAACCAATTCAACGACCTGCTAAACCTGAAATAATAGCACTAAATAAAGGCAACACGATAACAAGTAAATACATATTAAGAATATAATTTTTAGTTCGTAGTATAAATTTTAGGAATTAAGGGAATAATATTTAAAATATTAACATTGCAATATAAAATTATAAAGAAAGTTGAACTAAGCACATATGTATCGATTTTATATAAGTTCTGTAAAAGATCTTTACTGTCATCTAATAACATAAAACCATTAAAGAACATAAACTTTATAGATAAAAGACTTTCATTTAATGTTTTACTTAATACACTTTGTTTAGATAAATAAAGTAATTTTACTTTTTCATCTTCAAGTTGATTTTGTTCTATAATTAAAAATCGCGACTTTATGGATTTTAAAAAAAAAGGAAGAAAGTAATAAGATAACAACCCATAAAAGACAAGAAAAACAAGAAATAATCAAAAGAATTGAGTAAAAATTATAGTACGATCTAATTGTGGCATTTTGTTATTTTTTTAATGCATAGTTAAAACATCATTTAAATAAATACATGTCAATAACGTAAATACGTAAGCTTGTAAAATTGAAATTCCAAGTTCGAGTCCTATTAAAATAATTAATAAACCTAAAGGTATAACATGAAAAATAGCTAGTAAACCTCCTGTAGAAAGCATAGTTCATGCAAAACTTGCAATAATTTTTAAAAGTGTATGTCCTGAAGTCATATTTGCAAAAAGACGGATTGATAACGTAAAAACTTTTATAATATATGAAATAAATTCAATCGCAATAAGTAAAGGAACAATGAATAAAGGAACTCCTTTTGGTAAAAATAAAGAAAAAAATCTAAATCCATGTGTTTTAAAACCAACTATGTTTATTCCAATAAATATAGATAAAGCTAAACCAAACGTAAATATTATGTGACTGGTTACTGTAAAAGTGTAAGGCACCATACCTATCAAATTGCAAGTTAGTAACAGTAAATGTAATGTAAAAATAAAAGGAAAAAATTTTTCTCCTTTATCTCCTATATTATCTTGTATCATACTTGAAGTTATTTCATATACCATTTCTTTTACAGACTGTAAAAAATTAGGAACTAAACTTATCTTGTAAAAAGATAAACTAAGTAAAAAAATAACTATTGTTATTGATAATAACAAAAATAATGTTGAATTAGTAATAGAAAAATTTAATCCTAAAAAATTAAAAGGTAGTACTGTAATAATTTCAAACTGTTCTAAAGGACTAGCTATAAAAAAGGGTATCAT